ATTGAAAAACCTTATGGACAACCTAATATTCTCGCAGAATATATAGCTTTACAATTAAAAAATAGAGTTTCATTTCGAAAGGCAATGAAAAAAGCTATTGAACTAACTGAACAAACCGGTACAAAAGGAATTCAAGTGCAAATTGCAGGACGTATCGACGGAAAAGAAATTGCACGTGTCGAATGGATCAGAGAAGGCAGGGTTCCCCTACAAACAATTCGCGCTAAAATTGATCACTGTTCCCATACAGTTAGAACTATCTATGGAATCTTAGGTATCAAAATTTGGATATTTGTAAACCAAGAATAAGAAAATAAGAATAATGGAACTTTCTTTATCTCACCATTATGTTCATCAATAGAGAAATTTAGAAAATATTTTCTTATTTTTTTTTCTTAATCAAAGAAAAACGAACAATTAAAATTCTATAAGGTTGAATAAAAATTTGATTTACCTTTTATTTAAATTTTAGTATAATTGCTATGCTCAGTGTGTGACTCGTTAGTTTTTTCTTTAGAATTGAGAATTGAGACTGAAAAGAAAAATAGGCTGACCACACTATAAACTTAATAACTATCAAAACTAAAGAAACTCAAAACTCATAACCAACTTATTGCTTCGTATTGTCGAGATCCCAAGAAACAGTTACTATATGACTGAATCAATCATATAGTTGTAGCAACTGAAATCCTTTTCATAAAAAAGAAATATGATTCTGAATTGTGAAAAAAAAAAAGGGATGTGGAAAAAGGAAGGGTGATAGAAAGAGAGAATAAAGATCTAAATGATATATGATTCCCATATGTATGGTTTATGAAGAATTAACCCATAAAAAAGGCAGTGTTATAAAGCATCAACATTAATATACAATAAAAATAGAATAAAATAATAATATAAAGAATCTAATCAATATGGATAATATAGTCTATTATCTATGTAAGTATGTAATTAAGATAGAAAAAATCTAAATAATAGAAAATAGAGAAAAATTGAATTGAGCTTCGGGTTAAGAAAAACTGAGGAGATTGACTCGGAAACAAATAACAGATTCTGTTGAGAGCTCCATTGCAGAGTTCAGGCCTAAGTATTAATAGAGAAGTTATGGGAACGATGGAACCTGTGATTACATAGGATTTTCTTGAAAACGAATCAATCCTAAGGATTCATTGGGTAGGATGGCGGAATGAACCAAGAAAAAATGGATTTCTTCTGAATGGTCATGAATTGACCCTACAAATGAAGGAGAAAAGAGTTAATATTCGCCCGCGAAACCTTTCTTTATTTTTATTTCATTTAAGAATTTCATTTATTGGATGACTATTGGCGTGATTAAATAGAGGTAAAGAAAAAGACTTTAGAGATTTTGCTAAAATAAAGAAGCATTCTTTTTATCTATATAATAGAAAAAAACACGCTTAGTTATCTAATTATATATAAAGCCTACCTATGTAACAAATTCAATATAAAATAAAAAAATTAGTCTATTCTTTATTTTGTCTTTTGATAGAATAAAATACATATTTCTATGTAATATGTAATTTTATTGAATCATTTCATTCGCGAGGAGCTGGATGAGAAGAAATTCTCATGTCCGGCTCTGCAGTAGAGATGGAATTCCGAAACAACCATCAACTATAACCCTAAAAGAACCAGATTTCGTAAACAACATAGAGGTAGAATGAAGGGAATATCTTGCCGAGGCAATCATATTTGTTTTGGCAGATACGCTCTTCAGGCACTTGAACCTGCTTGGATCACAGCTAGACAAATAGAAGCAGGGCGAAGAGCAATGACACGATATGCGCGTCGTGGTGGAAAGATATGGGTACGTATCTTTCCCGACAAACCTATTACTGTAAGACCTACAGAAACACGTATGGGTTCGGGCAAAGGATCCCCCGAATATTGGGTATCCGTTGTTAAACCGGGCCGAATAATTTATGAAATGAGTGGAGTATCTGAAGCTGTAGCCAAAGCTGCTATGGAAATAGCTGCATGCAAAATGCCTATACGAACTCAATTTGTTATTTCAGGATAGGTAAACAAAAGTAAAAGAAGAAAAGAAGGAGTATTAAGAATAAAAAAACAACTACGGATTTCTTTATCTCTGGACAGACAATATTTCTTTTTTCCATTATCTTGAAATAAGAGATTAAAAAAAATGATATGATTCAACCTCAGACCCTTTTGAATGTAGCGGATAACAGTGGAGCTCAAAAATTAATGTGTATTCGAATCATAGGAACTGGTAATCACCGATATGCTCATCTTGGCGATGTTATTGTTGCTGTAATCAAAGAAGCAGTGCCCAATATGCCTTTAGAAAGATCAGAAATAATTAGAGCTGTGATTGTACGCACATGTAAAGAACTCAAACGTGACAACGGCATGATAATACGATATGATGACAATGCAGCGGTTATCATTGATCAAGAAGGAAATCCAAAAGGAACTCGAATTTTTGGTGCAATTGCTCGAGAATTGCGACAGTTGAATTTTACTAAAATCGTTTCATTAGCACCTGAAGTCTTATAGATGAAAATAGGATATATCCTATCTTTCTATCTATATATAGAATAGAATATTATAATATCTGAAATAGATCCGATTAATAGATTGTGTGTGTCTCATGTATATATTTGAAATTTCTAATAATTTTTGAGAATCTATAATAATTAAAAAAAAGAATTCAATAAAAAATAAAACAAAAAAGAAGCATGTTGACTATATCAAAATTAGGGGGCACCAATAACTATAGTTCGTCATGGGTAGGGACATTATTGCCGATATAATAACTTCTATAAGAAATGCTGACATAGATCAAAAGGGAAGAGTTAAAATAGTATCTACTAATATCACTCAAAACATTGTGAAAATACTTTTACGAGAAGGTTTTATTGAAAACGTTCGAAAACATCAAGAAAGTCAAAAAAATTTCTTGGTTTCAACCTTACGACATAGAAAGACTAGGAAAGGTAAGAAAATAAATTTAAAACGTATCAGCCGACCTGGTCTACGAATATATTCCAACTATCAACAAATTCCTAAGATTTTAGGTGGAATGGGAATTGTAATCCTTTCTACTTCGCGAGGTATAATAACAGATCGAGAAGCTCGATTAGAAAAAATTGGAGGAGAAATTTTGTGTTATATATGGTAATTCTCCTAGGATACCCTAAATTTCTCTCGAACTTACTATTTGTAAAATAGAGAGGAGAAGTGAATTATAGAACTCTTCCTCTATTAGTTAATACTTAAAGGGGGTTCCCTGGAATGAAAGAACAGAAATTGATTCATGAGGGTTTAATTACTGAATCACTACCCAACGGTATGTTCCGAGTTCGATTAGATAATGAAGATCTAATTCTAGGTTATATTTCAGGGAGAATCCGGCGCAGTTTTATACGTATACTACCCGGAGATAGAGTCAAAATCGAAATGAGTCGTTATGATTCAACCAGGGGACGTATAATTTATAGACTTCGCAAAAAAGATTCGAACGATTAGATCATTCTTTTAAACATCCTTTTCGTAGAGATATAATTCAAAGTTCAAAAATGCAATAAACTGATTTTTGTTTTCAAAAAAAAAGAGATTTAGAATGAAAGTAAGGAATGATAAATATGAAGATAAGGGCTTCTGTTCGTAAAATTTGTGAAAAATGTCGCTTGATTCGTAGGCGGGGGCGAATTATAGTTATTTGTTCCAATCCGAGACATAAACAGAGACAGGGGTAAAGAACTTTTTAATTTTTCTTTTGAAAAGAAAATCCATGTACATGTAAAAAGAAATAAGAAAGGATTCGTTTTCATATGAAATGGATATCCTCGTCTCATTCTGTAGATTTCTGATTCTTTTTTCTTTTATTCTTATAAATAGAATCTAATAAAATATGACAAAACCTATAGCAAAAATTAGTTTACGTAAGAATGCACGTATTGGTTCAAATAAGAATGAACGTAGAATACCAAAAGGAGTCATTCATGTTCAAGCGAGTTTCAATAATACTATTGTAACTATTACAGACGTACGAGGTCGGGTGGTTTCTTGGGCTTCCGCAGGTACTTCTGGATTCAGAGGCACAAGAAAAGGAACACCCTATGCTGCTCAAGCCGCGACAATTAATGCTATTCGTACATTAATTGATCAGGGTATGCAACGAGCAGAAGTTATGATAAAAGGTCCAGGTCTCGGAAGAGATGCGGCATTACGAGCCATTCGTAGAAATGGGATACTCTTAAGTTTCGTACGTGATGTAACACCCATGCCGCATAATGGATGTCGCCCCCCTAAAAAAAGACGTGTGTAGAAATAAGAATTCAAGAGATTCCAAGAGAAATAAATGATTCAATGATTCTGATCCAATAATTATAAATAAAAGAAAAATAATAGTATGGTTCGAGAAGACGTAGTAGGATCCACTCGAACACTGCAGTGGAAATGTGTTGAATCAAGAGTAGACAGCAAGCGTCTTTATTATGGTCGTTTCGTTCTGTCCCCGCTTATGAAAGGTCAAGCCGATACCATAGGTATTGCCATGCGAAGGGCTTTACTTGGAGAAATAGAAGGAACATGTATCACACGTGCAACATCTGAAAATGTGCTGCATGAATATTCTACGATAGCAGGTATTGAAGAATCAGTACATGAGATTTTACTCAATTTGAAAGAGATTGTATTGAGAAGTAATCTTTATGGAGTTAGGAACGCATCCATTTGCGTCAGGGGTCCCAAATACATAACAGCTCAAGATATCATCTCACCACCTTCTGTAGAAATAGTTGACACGACACAGCATATAGCTAACCTGACAGAACCAATTGATTTGTGTATTGAATTACAAATCAAGAGAGATCGCGGATATCATATGAAATCCACAAATGACTCTCACGATGGAAGTTATCCTATAGATATTGTATCTATGCCTGTTCGAAATGCGAATCATAGTATTCATTCTTATGGGAATGGGAATGAAAAACAAGAGATACTCTTTATAGAAATATGGACGAATGGAAGTTTAACTCCTAAAGAAGCACTTTATGAAGCTTCTCGTAATTTGATTGATTTATTGATTCCTTTTCTACATGCAGAGGAAGAGGACATGAATTTCAAGGAAAATGAAAACAGATGGAATCTACCCCTTTTTTCCTTTCAAGACAAATTCACTAATCTCAAGAAAAACAAAAAAGAAATTCCATTGACATGTATTTTTATTGACCAATCAGAATTGTCTTCCAGGACCTATAATTGTCTCAAAAGATCCAATATACATACATTATTGGACCTTTTGAGTCACAGTCAAGAAGATCTTATGAAAATGGAATATTTTCGCACAGAAGATGTAAAACAGATATTGAGCACTGTACAGAAGCATTTTGCAATAAATTCACTTAAGAAAAAGTTATAATTTTCAATCCATTGGATTCTTTTCATTTTTTCTTTTTTAGAAAGAAAAAAAAATATAAGAAGTTTTGAATCTCCGACACAGTCCATATATTTGCAGAATAGATCATAAAAAGATTGATGTATCTAAGGAAGATCCCCTTCTGGATCTTCCTTAGATATCTATGTTGTGGTATTTAACGGTTTAATCAATTTGAAAAAGACCTAAAGTTAAGGATTTCTCAATAGGTAAAGTTGCTCCAATTCCTAACCAAAGAGCTACTGCGGTACCGATCAAAAAGACTGTTGTGGCTACTGGACGACGAAATGGATTTTGGAATTTATTGACATTCTCCAAAAAAGGTACTGTCAATAATCCTATTGGTACTGAAACCATTAAAAGAACACCCAATAACTTATTGGGTACTGTGCGAAGTATTTGAAATACGGGAAAGAAGTACCATTCGGGTAATATTTCCAACGGAGTTGCAAACGGATCCGCCGGTTCACCGATCATTGACGGCTCTAGAACTGCTAAGCCCACATTACATGCAATAGTGCCTAGAATTACTACTGGAAAAATATATAAAAGATCGTTGGGCCATGCAGGTTCTCCATAATAATTATGTCCCATCCCTTTAGCCAATTTAGCTCTTAATACAGGATCATTCAAATCAGGTTTCTTTGTTATTTGGATAGGTGAATTCTTGTGGATCCATCCCCCAAAGGAACCGGACATGAGAATTTTTTATCATCCGGCTCGAGCAATAATCAAAAGAATCACAGAAAGAGATTCATAGAACATAAAATAGAAGATCTAATATCTACCTAATATCTACATAGATAATGTAGAATGATTCTATGTAAGAAAAGATTTCTAAAATTACATTTCCCCAAGTTTCAACGATTCATTATTCATTGCAAAGAATTAAGTTCTGGCAACAAGGAAATGCTCAATATCCAAGTCGGCTTACAAATTAGATCATGATCAAGTGCTTTTTGGATTGTCTCATGTCTTTTGATTAGTATTTATCCCCACAATATCTTGATTTTATTACATACAAAAATACAAAATTTTTACTTGTTACTAATAAAATCTTAGCCCTTGTTCTTCCTTAGATCCCTTATTTAACTCCGATAGTATTATAGATCAGGGTTGATGCAGAGGAAATGAATGCATCTACATACTATAAAAACTTACTAAGATTACTATCCAATTAGACTATCAAATTAATTCTAATAAAAATTACTAAAAAAAAATCAAACAAAGTGAATAAAAAGAACATTGGATCATTCCATATCACTTATTATAGGGATCTTACGGAGCCTTTTCATGCATGACAAGATTCGGGTATGATCATAGAAAATATTCTCCTCAAGCGAACCGGCCTATCCTATTATCCTATGCTATATAAAGGGATTGACGTGATGTGATGGTTGGATGCGGAGACACATTGGGTTGTGAATTCCAACGTGGCGGATAAAATCATATATCTGCACGGGCCAATCAATAGTTCAAGTCACACACTCCCATAATCCATCCTCTGTTTAGGAAAATATACTTCAACTATTCTATTCGTATCCAATAAAAAATACTTCAGAGTTGAATAGAAGTATCCAAATAACATGCCTTATTTTTAAACAATCCATATTTGTAGCAATGAAAGACTCTTGTCCCTCCCCGATATGATAAATTACAAATATCTATGATCTGCCTTTTCTATAAAGGACCCGAAATACCTTGCTTACGTATCATTGGAAAGTGCATTAACATAAATACGGCAGTAAGAAGAGGTAATACAAAAGTATGTAAACTATAAAAACGAGTCAAAGTGGACTGGCCCACACTAGCACTTCCACGTAATAATTCTACCAAAGGTGATCCTATTATAGGAATAGCTTCAGGCACACCTGTTACAATTTTCACTGCCCAATAGCCAATTTGGTCCCAAGGCAAAGAATAACCAGTTACGCCAAAAGATGCGGTCAATACAGCCAGAACCACCCCGGTAACCCAAGTTAATTCGCGGGGTTTTTTAAAACCACCCGTAAGATATACACGAAATACGTGCAAGATCATCATTAGAACCATCATACTTGCTGACCATCGATGAACTG